AATCGCTATCGGGTCGGTTTTTTGGGAGGGATAAGCTTGTGAAGAAGGGAGCTTATCCCCGCCCCGACTGTCAGCTGCTGGCTCTCTCCATCTCTCCTAAACTTCCCCCGGGTTTCGGCCCGAGCTGTATGAGGCAGAAACTCGTCCCACGTACGGTTCGGAGGCCGAGCCCCACCCCAGCAGTAAGGGTGCGGCTTAGGTTAACTAACACAAAGAAGATACAGTTCACTCAACGATTGCCTTTGGGTTCCGAACTCCATATGGGGAAGGAGCGTTGTTGTTTGCAAGGTATCGATTATTTACATGGACCCACTTCTCATTCAATTTGTGGGAATTTTCTGATCTATAAACCCTCCCCAACTAATGATCGGCTCATGTTTGAGGATGATGAATCACTTCGTGTCGACCTGTTGCCAATAAACTTTCCGGCCTCATATGAGAATGGAAAACTGGAGCATTTTCTGCATCGGTGGATGAAGAATCGCGAACATAAGAATTTCTGGTTGACCATGTTCCCAGAAAAAAGATACTTTCAAGAAACGACGAACACGACTGAAGTGGCTATACATACAAATCCATTTACGGATCTATATGCTCCGATTGGAACTTCCAGTTCCAGAACAGGTGGCTGGTATACTACCATAATGAAACTGCCTTTTATTTTTTTTATTCGGATCGGATTTATGTTGGCTTCGTTGGGAGGATCGCGTAGTTTGTTACGTCAGCTCCAAAAGGATAAGTTGCCTTGGAATCGATAAAGTTACGTGGAGTTCATAATTGCATAAAAGGAGTCAAAGTAAAGTAGTGGCTGCGGCGCGTTGAGGCACTTCTTCGACGGTTCCCGTACGCCCGGCCTGCCGGCCCGCTCTGAAGAATTCATGGGTCGGCAGGCGGGCGAGACAGAATGGGCGGGCACTACTAACCGAGCCAAGCCCAGTTCCCGCCGATAGGCGCAGGTAGCTTGCTTCCAAGCCTTGCCTTATATGATAGTTGTGGCCATGGCCCGAAGGAGCCTTAAGCACTTGTACAATGCTTCAAGTCAAGGCTCCCTCCCACTCGTTGCCCAGAGCCTTTACTTTCCATGTTTTTAGTCAAATGCGCGCTAGCGCGCTACAACTAGCACTTTTTTCTCTGATAGGCTCGCTTCTTCAAGCTCCGACCCTTATTGAAAAAAAAAAAGCGCTAACGCGCCTTTACTTTTTTTTATTATATAATACCTTCTTTCTACTTCTTTCTCAAAGTCAAGCAAGCAACCTTTCGCCTTTCTTTTTTTGAGGAGATATAAAAAGAAGCAACCTTACTAAGCAAACGTAGGCTTGGGCTCGAAAGCAAGAAGCAATGGCTTTCGCGCTTGTTGGAGCTATTAAGCATCTTAGACTATTCCATTCCATTTTGAAGCTGGACAGAAAAGTGGAAACTTTCCGCGGGATCCTCTTTCTGCGGGATGCTCTTTTGCGCTACGATGGACTTTTTTACTCTTTAAGTGCGCCACTCCTTCTTTTGTCCTGTATCTGTAGCTGCTTTTCCCGCACTCTCTTTTATCCCGCCGAAGGTCCCCCTTACGTAATAGGGGTTAAGTTAAGGGGGGTGCACACCGTGGTCAAATCTGCATGAAAAACCGCGGGGAATCATTAGTATTAAGTATTATGCTCCCGCACCCCCTATCTCTTAAAGGCTCTGCGCTCCCGCATTCTGATTGATCCTGTGCAATGTTGTAATCCTGCTGTTCCTTTATCCCCCGCTCCGCAGCTGCTGGAGACTTAGTCATATTTTGAGCCTTTTGCGGTACTGATTGATGTTATGGGGGATTACTTGGGTTGGCCGGACTGTTTGTTTGCGAAGGCCGAAGGACTTAAAAATGAGGTTTTTGGTGTTATTGGACAGAATTGGTGCCGTTTTCCCACGCCTCATTTTCCATAATATGATTATGAGCTGCAGAACGCTTGAAGCTGGAATTTGAGCATTGAATTTGGAACACAGGCCAAACTACGCTCCTAGGCTCCCTTCTTCGAGGTTGATTCCCCCAGATCAAATGACAAGGAGCCAAAAGCGAAGATGGCAGCGGAGGAATCTGATGGCTAGGCGAATGGGGGGTTGAATACTCCGAGTCAACAGGGTTGGTTGGAAAGCCTCAGAAGAGCCGTGATAAAGAACAGTCTCGGAATAAGGAGCCCGAAGGGAAATCAAAGCGGGATATGGATCAAATCCTCCTCCCCCAAAATGTACCAAACTCAACATAGATGGATCAGCTGCTATGGGAGAGAGTGCAGGTGGTGGTATCCTGAGAAAGAGTTAAGGTCCAATTTTTTTTTCCTTCTCTTCATTCTATCACAATGGTACTAACATGATGGCTGAGACTAGAGCTCTCAGAGATGGGTTCAAACTATGTTCTGATAAGGGCATCCAAGTGAATGACATCGAATCTGATTCCAAAGTTATGGTGGACTCCATCCTTGGTCTTATATCCACCCCTTGACATGTGCTTTACTTGATCAGAGAATGCATCAGCTTATTGTCTTCTGGCATGATGGTTTCTCACATCTATAGACAAGGCAACTCAATTGCAGACAGACTGGCTTCTCATGCTTACTCTCACAGGTCTGATTGCATCGTTGAAGCTGCTTCTTTTCTCTTGCAAACAAGCCTACTACAATGACAAGGAAGGCCTTTACTCTTATTCCTGTTCCCGGAATGCTTTCTTTCATCAAAGTCACGTAAGAAATAGAAAACGTACAACTCGTACAACTAAAGGCTTGTCAATTCTTGGTGTCATACTCACTCGAAAATGATGGGTGTCAGAATTTCTCACTTTTCAGGCAGTCTCATCCGTGTAAGAATTAGGAATTCCTCTTCCAACTCGTCCCAGAATGGGCGTTATGGCAAAGAACAAGAAGAAAACTAAAGGGGAAATTTGTCCAATAGTCACAAATGGTGCCTCCACAGGTTGACATCCGATCCAACCTAGTAGTAAGCGATCCGCCAAAAGCAACCAAAATATTCCTTGGTGAATCGGGCGAAAACTTGAACTACGTACATACATACTTTTAAAAAAAGGTAAAGCCAACAGACATATAAAAACTGGTGCTATTGCGGCTACACCTCCCGCTTTGTCAGGTATACTACGAAGAATGGCATGGATCGGTAGGAAATACCATTCCGGTACAATATGAGGCGGGGTGGGCATCGGATTAGCAGGTATATAATTGTCGGGATGCCCCAAAACATTAGGAGCATAAAAAATAAAAATGGAAGAAAAGATAGCAAAAGCTACCCAACCTACTAGATCCTTTACATAAAAATAAGGGTAAGAAGCAATTTTATCCATCTCTGAATGTACACCCAATGGATTATTTGATCCATATTGATGCAATGCGGCCAGATGAAGAAGACTGGCGCCTACTAAAAGAAAGGGGAGTAAATGATGAAGACTAAAAAAACGATTTAAGGTGGCATTGTCCACGGAGAAACCACCCCAAAGCCAAGTCACTATGGTATCTCCTACTACAGGTATGGCGCTAGCTAAGCTTGTAATTACTGTAGCCCCCCAAAAGCTCATCTGACCCCAAGGTGGTACGTATCCTATAAAAGCTGTCACAATCATTAATAGTAAGATTACAACTCCGACACACCGAACAAATTCCCTAGGGCTGCTATAACTCGCATGATATAGACCACGAAAAAGATGAAGGTGAACCACAATGAGAAACATACTTGCCCCATTAGCATGCATATAACGGAGCAACCAGCCCCCTTCAACATCTCTCATAATGTGTTCTACGCTGTTGAAAGCTAGATCCACATGAGGTGTGTAATGCATAGCTAAAAAAACGCCAGTCACTATCTGAATGACTAAACAAATACCAGCTAACGGACCGAACCCCCACCAATAACTAAGATTGCTCGGGGTTGGATAATCTATCAAATGCTGATTAAGTATGGAGAATATAGGTTGTTTAAGAATCGATAATCGTTGGTTCCTTATAGTCATTTATTTTTCTTTTTTAGAAAGAGAACTCTGGTTCCCTCACCTTTTAGCGTTCTGGGGCCTTTATATAAATAGAATATAAAAAAAAAGATATCAAATTAAAGTACCCTTAGAGTAGGGCGAAAGAAAGTCAATATGAGATTTGCGTTGGTTTTTCCAACGAAACAGTGAAAGATGCTGTTTTATACATAGTTGATTAGATCAAGCAAATTCAGCAGCTCCTCGCATCCCCAACTACGAGTGCCACATAACATCACATCATAGTAGGCATCCGTCAGAAAGCCGTGCTGAATAGCTTCATCACCAAGCATTGCCAGAACAAGGTCCGGCATGGTCCATTCTGGGGGTAAGACCCTCCCGGCTTCATGCACACACTTGCTGTATTCCTCACAAATTCTCTGAAACAATTGGTCAAAGTCAGGCGGAGCACTCTCCGCCTCGGACGCAGTTGACAAACTAGGGGAAGCCCCCGAAGAAGGGAAGGAAGTCAAATCGGTATACATGAGAAAGTCCATCTCGCGAGGCGTTGGATCCCCATAGAGTAGAAGTTCCGCACTATTCATGGCGTTTGGCGCATTCTTTGACTGCTCTGCTCCCGCAAAAAAACGGGAAAAGACTTTTCGTAAATCGCCGGCGGTTGGTCCGGAAAGACATGGGACTTTTTGGGCGTAAAAGTGCTTCTCTTACGAAATTACGAGTTGGATGAACAGATCGCTCCTAAAGGTTTAATAAGACATTAGATTCTCATTCATCAATAACTCGACTTCCTGCTTCTCACATGGAAGGGTCCGGTCCGGAAGAAGAGGAAAAGGAGTTCACCTCAAATCAAGGCAACGCGCACTCAATCCATCTATCCTGTCTGATTGAGAAAGTCTTTAGGTTCCAGAGTTCCGACCTATAAAGGAGTGAAACCGCTTCCAAAGACTCAGCGATAGGGTAGGGCGTAGTGACTACTCAGATGAAAGCTTCGGAGGAAGCATGGTGTTAAACGAGGTCGGTGAAGCATACCTTCCATCCAGTGCTATGTTTGCAAGAGAAGGTGTGATCGTAGGAGCTCAACCTGTTGCCGGTGGTTTGAGACATAATCGCTGCTAGGGGAATAAAAGGGTTGGTCCTATCCGCTTTTAGAGTGATCGCAGACTTAAGTAGGTCCCTGAGAGTCCTCGCATCACAGCCTGCTCTTATACAATTCCAAAGCATTCTTTTCATAGGCTTACTAACTACTGGATACAAGTATAGGGTATACTGGTTCTAAGCCTACCTTTTCTTTTTCTTACTCGCTGACAACCTTGCTTACTTTGAACTTTTTCTTAAGCTTGGCAGACTAGCTCCTAACTTCCTTGATAGAGCGATGAGCTTACTTAAATAGAGTGCTATCCTCAGTAATTACTTAAAAGAGAACCTTGCACCAGAACGAGGCTTACTCAGACTCTTACTTCGGGATAGCTGCTTTAGAACCTAACCTTATTTTTACTTCTAGGGTTTGCTGGTTCTAAAACCTGTCTCCCCTTTTTTTTAGGAAGTAAGGAAGTGGATAAACCTTATAACCCTGTAGGAGTAGGAGCCAGCTAATCCCTCTATCAGTCTAACCCCGCGAGCAAGGCGAAGAGTGCCCTAGGGTCCGTCCCGGGATGCTCACTACGACCTGCTGATACTCCCCCGCAGTAGGAGCGGACTGAGTCGGTACTCGTCTACGAGAGGTGCACTCGTATGCCTTTCGAGGCTCCCCCCTTGGAAATATTCTCTCGGCAGAACAAAACCTCTTTCTGTTGCGGAAAAAAACCTACTTTAGATCCGCTAGAACATGTAGATCTATTAGACTACAAAGAAAGAAATTGGTAGCAAGAGAACTGTCTCTAAACCACTAAAGCACCTACAATAATCAGTAATAATCAGTCTACCTACGGTACATTGTAGAGAGACGTTCGACTCCACGCTTCCAGCTACGAAATTCAAGCAATAAGGGCCGGTGCCACCCACTATTCTAGTTAGACTAGGAAATTTCCCCTCGCCTCTGGTTAGTTAATTCTTATATAAGTATAAGCGGGTTTAAGCTTAGAAGAAAAGAAAGCACCAGGCTTAGAACGGGCATGGAACACAGGATTGGCTGCCAAGTGTGTAAGGCTAGCATTAGAACAGAGCCGGAGAAATTGATAGCGAAATGGCACCGCTAGATCGCGTAGCAAGTAAGAAATAAAAGTGCAAAGGTAGTAAAGGCGAGTGCCTTCTGCTTCGGCACTAAGCCTGGAAAGAGTCGGTTGCTTTATGGCTTTCTAAGGCTGTTTAAAGGTTGCTGAGGTTTTATGGGTCTATAGGTTTGGAACCCTCTTATTATTATCCTCTACCATTCCTGTTTCCGGATCAACATCTAAAACAGCTAGGGCTCGGGTCTATCTGCATGTGGCTGGGGTCCCAACAGCGGAGAAGAAGAATAGTTCTGGCAAATTCTGGGATCCACTATCGCTTCTAGTCTTCTTGTGATCTACAGGTTAGCTTTCTAAGTCTCATTCAATCCATTTCGTCTTAGGCTCAAGGGAAGGAAAGCTCGAAAACTTCCTCTCGCCAACCCGAGTTCAGTAGGAAAGCCCGAGCGATAGAGCGTATCAGCTACACCTTAGCATTAGTAATATAATTTTTTCTTATACACTTGTTATTGAAGGATTTATTTTAGTTGACTTTCAATTAGGACAAAGTGCAAATCAAAGTCTGAAGAGTGTTCGTTCCCAATCCTAGTACAAATCGGCTAGGGCTAGGTATTAGTAGTCGGAAAGGAAAGGTTGTACTAACTATTTACGGGTGCGGTGGCGTGGCTGAGCTTAAGGTGTAAACATTCTATCTTTTAGTAGTTCGAGAAAGGACGTCCCCTTGAGTCTTATAAGGATTCTAGCTCTCTTCTATTTTGCCTTCACCCTATGAGTTCAGGGTGCTTTCCTGGCTCGCCTTCACTCTCTTTAAATAAGAAAGACGGGGCTTCCTTTCCTCCTAACCAACTCGCTACAGGGTCTATGTAATTGAGCTGGTTCTGTATAAGCAGGGGTGGGGATGACGCTCGTATCCCGTAACTTGTCAGTAGAGTCATTCATCCCTATCTTGGTTGCATTCTTTATCCTGGAAAGCTAGTCTAGTCTCCGCCCCCTGTCTCTGGGCAGCCTTTGATCATCTCGGTGAGCCTTCCCCTTATATATGAGAGAGGTCGTGATAAGAGTTTCCGAGTGAGGCGAGGGGCTCCTCTCAATCGACGAAGGCTTGAGTCCCCTACGGCCTGTACAACGCGCTAGTCGCATCTTCTATAAGGCTGGCATCTAATATAAAGAAAGCTGTCCTTGTGGACTCTGCCTCATCTTTTTTTATTAACTATATTCATGCTTCATGAAAAAAATGAAGCAATCCGCTTCGCACCTTTATCCCTTTCTTTTTTTGGGGAAAATGCATTCTCGCAACTTCCTATTGAATCAAAAAATGCCTACACCCATGCTCTCTGGAAAAGTCTTCTCCAGAAGTTTTATACTAAGCCCACTTATTCTTATCCCCCTGTGGCTGCCTTTGCTTTTCCCACAATCACAAGCCCACTAGGCATAAAGAAAACAGAGGATCCCCGTGCCAAAGCAGGCATCTTTCTTGGCTATCCTTTTGGCCAAATCTTTTCTCTCTCATATATGATTCTTCTTTAAAACCATTTACACTTCCAGGAGTATCAGCGCTGCTTCGATAGGACAAGGTTTGAAGAGCTCTTACGCGGAAAGTCTTTCGCTCTCTCTTATTCAGTTCGAATCCTCAGTTATTTGATAAAGCGAAATTCGAGAATAGAATAAAGAATCGAATCATAGAGTTCAGATCTCTACCGAAAGGGAGAGGAGAACAAATCAAGATCGACTTACTTACAGGAAAGAAGCGAAACTCGACTGCTTGGACAGAGTGGGATAGATCTATTGCCAGAGGTGGAGACGGATAGGTAGCTAGACTTCAAAGATGACTTTTGAAGTTTGCCAGCTTGAGTGTTATGCTTAAGGAGCTTAGCTTGCCTAAGAGCTTATTAGAAGGAGTCAAAACTAGCTCGACAGCTAGGTGCTTTCTGGAACTCGGCTAGGTGCTTGCCGGCGAGGGGAACTGCGAAAGGTGTTATGCTTTCCTGGTTCTATTGGGTTAGTGTTAAGTAGGTGATTTAGCCCTCTATCGAGAGGGAAGAGGGAAGCAGGGCGAGAGCTAGTTGCTTTCAGTTGATTCGGGAAGATTGCTTGCCATTGAGTTAGCTGCTACTAAGGGAATATTCCTTAGCTGCTACCGGTCAGTGATCTCAGTTCAGCCATAAAGGTGGTGCTCTCTAGTATATAACTGGTTCTGTCTAGTCTCTTACACAAGAAGGCAGTGATCTCAGTGATAGGCTAGTACTCAAGAAGCAAGATGGGAGTGATCTCAGTGAAAGGCTAGTGCTTCAGGACTATGAATTGAAGAGAAAGAGCTCAACTGTTAAGGAGGTGAGCCTAGAGGAAAGGAGCAAAACCTACGTCTAATCACCAGCTTGGGGACTGATTGGTTCCCCTTAGGTGGATTGATCCATGCAAGGCTATCTGTCTACTTGGCTCTGGTTGTAGGCCTATCTTACTTCCTCTCCTTCACTGTCGAGCAATATCTTTCTCTCTCTGTTTAGGCTGTGTGGGATATACTAACATCATTCAGGCAATAAGAGGATCCTTCATTCAAGGTTCTTCCTAAAGTTCTTTGCTTGTCCTGTAGTACTACAAAATTTCTCGCTATACCACGTGGATTGAAGTTCTCCCTTGGGCCTATTCTTCATAGGAGCTGGAAGAGCCTAAAGCACAAGAGAGATGGGAAAGACTGCAGTCCCTGAGCCTAAAGCCATAGCACGAGAGAGAAGGAGAGGGCAGAAAGCAATCCTTCCGAGTTGAACTATGTCAAATTGGAGCCCTCTTTAGCTATGAGATGATTAGACAGCTAGGGGAGACCTCTTTAGCTATGAGATGATTAGACAGCTAGACTCGTATAACTACCACCTTAGACAGAAGATTGAGGATGACTCCAATTAAGCTTGAAACTACTTAATTCATACACTCTTTGAACATCACTTTCACTAGTAAGTTAGGAGAGTACTTACATTCCTTCTACCCAGCTATCCCTGCTCTATAGAAGAAAGACTGCATAGCAGGGTACTAGCTTAGAATAGAGGGTCCCTTACCTAGGATGTATGTGATCGAGTCAATCAAGTTGTGCTGAGAGAGGGTTGAGAGAGGCTATTGAACGGGCTAGCTGCTTCTCTTTTAGTATAGGCTATTTCACGGTATACCTTAATGCTTCTAAGTTCAGTCCTGTAATAGGAGATAAAGGAAGATAGCTTTCAGTTTCTTCGGTTCGTGTTCAGTGTGCCCTTCGCCCTCAGCTAGTTTCCTTCTTAGCCTCTAGCCCTTCAAGTTGCCTATCTCATGAATATAGGGAATGCTACCCCTCTTAGCCCTCAGCGAGGGCCTTTGCTTGACCCTCAACCGTTGGTAGAGCTTCTTCTCGCTCCTCTCCCTCTGGTCGAGTGGCTTCGCTCCTCACCCTCAGCTAGGAGGAAAAGCCTCACCGATCAAATAGACGGGAAAACTCTCTTCAAGTCACGCTTTCCCCTGTTTTTAGTCTATCCAGGTGCTTGCTGGCGAGTCTTCCCCCTAGCTCTCCCTTAACAACTAAAAGCCTTACCCTCCGCTAGTTGACTTATGCGCCCTAAGGGGCAGACAGCTTGCTAGTTAGTATGACTTCCTGTAGGGAGATAGCTAGTTCACTTCCTCTCCTTTCAGTCGAGCTAGTTTCCTTCCTCTCCTGCCTTCTTCATTAAAGCGAGCTTTTTCCTTCCTCACCTGTTGAGACAGATAGTTGACTTACACGCCCTATTCAATAGGGGCTTAGCGAGTGTTTGAAGCCACTTGCAGGCAAGCCCCTAGGTCAACACAAAGGAGAGGCTAGCAATCGCGTTTAGCCGATTCATTCTTACTAATAACCATCTCTCATTTACTACCGCTCGTACTCCCTATCTAGGAAGCCACTCGACCTACTCGAGAGATAGGGTAGCACCCCCCATCCCGAAGTGACGAAGATGAAAAGTGCTTTTGCTAACTCTTTCTCGTCTTCAAAAAAGTATCAAAATGCAGTTATATAAGCTATCACTTTTTCAATTCAAGATCAGCTCATCGAAGGGAAAAGTGAGAGTATCAAAATGCAGTTATATGAGCATCGACTTTCTAATTTGCCTAGTGAGAAAGCCAGGAAAAGACATACAAACTCACTCTCCCAGAGGAAGGCAAGATTGATTAGGAGGTGGGGCAACTAGCTAGCCTTAGTAGTCAGGACGGAAGTCATACAACCTAGCTCCGGAGTTCATACATTTTTCATGCTTTCGGGCGGCTCACTCTCAATTTATTTAAGGTGCTAGCTGCTTAGCTTTACTAGAAGGTCGTTTTCTTTTCCGTCCTCGCACTATTGTACGCATTTCTCCCTGTACCTAAAAAAGTCTTTCTTTCACGCTGGAGCATTTGTAAGCGACGGGATCTTAGCAGCTTCTTCCCGAGTTGCATTAGATAAAGTGGATCTACGATCACGGGAACTAATCAATCGCTCTGTTCTGCCCCATAAGCATCTGGATGGTCTACGATCAGTGCTATTCGTACACCCTGCAGATTCTCTTTCACTAGATAGCTAGCAGGATGAAAGAAAGGTTTAGGATAGCTAATGACTGGGAGAGGGTGAAGGATAGCTAATGACAGGGTGTATGAAAACAGGTCAAACTAGGGAGAGGGTGTATGAAAACAAGTCAAACTTCAGGCTAGCAAGAAAGGCGAATAACAGCAACTGAATCGAGATATACGTACTTATCAACTGATCACAGCGCTTACCTTAGAACTTCTGTCTTTTCGCTGCCACCCGGAGTTCGGGATCTTGTCATGAGCATGCTCCATCTCAGTCTTTTTCCTTTCTTTATCTACGAGCGAGGATGATCTTCTTCATTCTCGTCCAAGTCCGAAAGCAGCAAGAAAAGGGGGCCAGAGAGATGTTCCTCCTTTGGCTCTGTTCTCTTCACGATGATTGGTCGGTTCCTTCGTTCCCTCTTTTTCAGTATAGAGATGTTCCCGCTAAGAAGAAGTGGAATGATCAGAAGAAGGAGGTGAAAGGCTTAACAGCGCCTGCCCAACTATCCGATCTTGTTCTTATCAAACTATTCCTTACTACAGGTTTTATGCAATTGTATCAGTCTATTTTGTCTTAAGAAGCCCTAACTACGGACTAATGGGCAAAGGAGGTAAAAGAAAGCCCGACACTGCTCACTGACCTCGTAAACTTTCTTGGAGTCATAGTGGCAAGGGTCGTGAACTCTACTAAGTCTGTTGAGAAGTTAGGTTCAAATCCAAGATAGGTATGGAATCTTAGTCAGTTGATAGGATATCTAGGGGTAAAGCACTGTTTCGGTGCTGGCTGCGAGAGCAGAACCCAATCGAGGCTAACCATGAATACTAGATATGACCTCAAAATCACAGGGTGAAAGCAAGGTAGACAATGGGGATAAGCTTCATCGTCGAGAGGGAGGATCACCAGATATGGCACTAAATGACCGCTCAGTTATAAAGGAGGTAGGGTGCTGAGACAGCCCGGAGGTTTGCCTAGAAGCAGCATCCCTTGCAAGAGTGCTTAATATCTCACTGATTGAGGTTAGGGAGAGGAAGTAAGAAAGCCTAAAGTGAAAGGGCAAGAAAGAGAGAGAAGTAGAGAGATACCTTACTGGGAGAATCGATTAGCTATTACAGTAACAGAACCATCCACTCTCCTATAGGCTAAACCCTCTTTGAATGATTATGGAGCTACCCTACTTCTCTTAATAACAAGCAGGTAGTTGATTAGAATTATTGTTATAAAACACCTCAAATAAGAGGACAGTCTCAACCAGTGCTAGAATAGCTTTACCCATCCGGGCTGAGAAAGTACAAGCTGTGAAGGAGAGGAATGAAATAGCTCAACTATAAAGGAGAGGAATGAAATAGCTCAACTATAAAGGATTGGAATGAATAAGCATCCTAAACTTTAGTCATTTTTTCTAGAATCCCTGACATAGGCCTAATGATACCACAGGAATTTCTGTCATACTCTTACAGACCTTCACTTTCTGCTGCTGACTAAGAAGAACCCACCTAGCTACTACAACATCAGCAGGGCTAACAGGCTAAAACATATGAAAGGTATTCCGGTTAGTGAAAATCAGATACTAAAATGTAAGGACTTTTCTCTTACTAATCAAACTGATACCATTAGATAGTGTAAAGACCCTTCATATGAGAACAAGATAGCACCATAAGACTGACTTGAGAGCCTTCGTAGGGAATGATGATAGCACCCAAGTTCAGCGAACGGGAAGCAAAGTCTCCATATCAACATTGAAGGCTTCGCAGCTATCCAGAAGACATCCTTACTCTATAGGGGTGCTAGCGCTTGACTAATAGAAAGTCAGGCTCTTCTTCTGTTCTACGAATCTAACTAATCTATACTACTACTAACTATAGTCAGACTAGGTCTTCTAGAGTGAACTACTATAGTATAGTTTATATATTTTGTGCTACTAGAACCATAAGCCGCACTATACTATACTTGACTGAACCTCCTTACGCCGGTGCAAATAAGGCAATAAGAGAGGACTGACGCGTCAGCTTCGAGGGCGCCTTTTCCTTAAGCATTTATTTCTCCATCTAAGGTCAGGGAGGAACCTGAGGGAAAAACCGCTTTCTTACCGGAAGAAAGAGGGAGCCGCCCGTCCCGGGAAACGAAGTACGCTTTGGTAAGCGAGAAGCAGCCAGGTATAGGGGAAGGGGCGGTGGGCTTAGTAAAGATAGTATATAGTTCCACTTGGTGAATAGTGCCTCGGCTCGGTTGAGTCATTTTTTTCGCTCGGCTCGCAGCGGACTTGTTCTAGTAGAAAGCAATTTTTCTCTGGGAAAAAGACATAAGATTTGTTCGCTAGAGCTCATCACTGAAGAATGGTGGCTTTACTTTTTTGAATTAGAGAATAACTTCTTCGCGTGAGCGGCGTACGTACAAGGCTGTTCGGACTCCCCCCCTCTTGTATCAGGTGCGTTGCCATCGTCTCTTTCCCCTTTGCCAGGTTACGCGGCATGGATTCGCCGATTGACGAATCAGATCTTGGCTCGCTGTCCCACCGACGAACCAGTCTAGAAGTCGAAAGGGAAGGCAATAGAAAGGGGTCTCCCTCTCTTTGTCTTCTTCTCGCCGCTTTTCTCGTCCATCCTGCCCTGCGCCGCTTACAGATTCAGTTGCAGGTATCTAAGCATCCATTAGTTAAGGGGGTTGGGGCGCGAAGCGCAAACCGCTCTTCGATCTCCCGGTGAGTTGGACGGGAAGAGACATAGGGGGTTATCTATGAAGCATTTGAATTGCCCCTTTCTTTTGGAATAGTTGAAAGTCCTCTTCTTAGGGGATTTTCTTTTTTCTTATCAACATAGAGTTGGAACTTAGCCGATGGACGAGTGGACCAGTGTGAAGCTTTAGTTTCGTTGCCGGCCAGAGCTCCTAGCCGACGACCGGCTACCCCTTTCGAGCTCAGCTGACCCCTTCTTGATTCCGTTTTTTCCCTATTTGAGATAGATGAATCAATGGAACTTTGATCCCCGGTTCCTGCTTGGTCTAATGTCTGGGTGCGTATGGCGGTACACTGAGAGCACCTTTCAAGTCGGCTGAAAAAGAAAGAAAAAAGGCTTTCGTCGTCTTTTTCCCGCTTTCACCTTCGATTGCGAAGGGCTTTTTTTCCGGTTTTCAATTCCTCTCCGGCGAGGTTTGAACTTCGCGTGGTGGGAAGGCCTTCACGATTCGCATCTTCCCGTCCAGCAAAGAAAGTGAAGGGGAGCGGACAGCGAGTTGGAGGACGCTGCAGAACCGCGTGATTGATCCATCTGCGCTATTCCCTAATTGAAGAAAGTTGTAAAGCCTTCAGAGCCTCAGTCCCTACCATTTTTTTGAAGAAAATGAAAGCTGACTAGCAATCGCTCGTTTTTCTTATTAGCATGGGATTGGATGTTAATAATGAAATAAAAACATATATATTAGAAGAGAAGGCAATCCCCGTGGAATTCCTATCGATTTCCGATGGATAACAATCCATCTTTCTCGCTTTCGCTCTTTCTCCCAATCAGTCGCGAGGGTTCCGGGCATGAGAACGCAAGTGCCGGAATCAAACAAAAGGTCCGAACGTCCGAGGACGAAAGAGAAAATGCTCCGCGGGGAAGTCGTTTCCATCTAGGATAGCGTATTCGTGCCGGTTAGACGTCGGCCATGAAATCCATCACTATACCGAGCAAATCATGGGCATTCACATCTCGGTCAAAGGGAACTGTGCGCGATTCTCTCGTGAATCGCCTTCAGCAAGGTATGGCATTCAGGGTCTTAACCCAGGGAGAAATCTTTCTTCATAGATACAAGACATTCGTTGCTGATCTAAAAAAGATCTTCTCCCGTGGGCGTTAGCGGACGTTTTTCATTTTTAACTCGGTCTTTACTTCCCAAAGCAAAGGTTTTTTTTAGGTTTACTTTGGAAAGGCGCTAAACAGGCCTATAGGTTCGCCTTTCTATTTATAATAGAAGAAGTCTAATATAATTAGTATAGAAGTATATATAATTAGCCAAATCGTCTGAAGCATGAACAGAATCGCCTTTGTTCCGAAGGCCTAGCGAGTTAAGCGAGTTCCTTTTTTCTTTTTTCAAAGGCAGTCCTTTTCTTTCCCCGGACCGATGACTCGCTTGTTCAGTACTGCTAACTATTATTGGAGAATTCCGTCCCCTTGGGACTACCAGTAGCTTCGGTTGTTGAATCTCGTGCAAGTTAGGTTGTGGTTGTATTGGCTGCAAGCGGAACGTAGGCGCTTTAGGTGTGTGTTGGCCATGCACTCTCGCGTCGTGTAATGTCGTATGTATGATAGAGGTGGTGTGGTGATTGACCTCAATGCTAATGGTTATCCCCAAGGTTCAACGAATGAATGAAGCTATGCTATGATCGTACCCGGATAGAGATGATAGTCTTCCTCTGATGTCTCCAAGCCGGCCATAATAGAATCGATAGGCGAAGCAGCCAATAGCAGTCTGTTCTCGCCTATCGATAGATAGCAGGTTGCTTCCAAGCTCAAACCATTTGAAACGGAATTGCTACTTTTTTCTTGTTATTGATAGAGTGGTATTCTCCGCCCCTGTCAAATAAAGTAGAGGGAGAGTCTTTCTCCAATGAGAATAAAGAAAGTTTTTGGGCAAGACAAGAAAGGAACTCGCCCTTTGACACCAAGGGATAAGAGCGGATTGCTGGCGATGACTTGGTGAAGGGAATCTATGAGAGAAGGTTCTCGACGAACCGGGTTCCGATCGAATAGAGCGCGGAGCCAACGAGTTCAGTCGAACAACGTAACGAGTCTAAGGGCGCTTGAAAGGAATGGACGCGCGAAGGAAAATGAAATATGAAATAAAAAGATGCTTTGGGAGTGTGAGATAGGCGGACGGGGAGTACGCAGCCGAACAACCGCAGGGGCTTCCAGCAGTGATAGCTGAACTAACCAGATGGGCCGCCCAAAACCTGGAGCTGACATTGAAATCGGAAATCAACGTCGGACCCCGGCTATCCGAAGAAGGCAGACTGAAGCGGAGGAGCAGAAAATGCAACACAACAAGGGGCGAACCAAAGGCTTGCGCGAAGGAAGAAGCGAATCAATCAGAATGGAGACAGGGAGGAGAGGTAAAAGATATATTTTCGAGCCTGAACATATAAGCAACCTTCTATCTGGCCTCTGTACCAGTAGTGGAGTGGCTTGCTATTTTCAATCAGAAAAGGAAGATTGAGCAATGCAAAGGAGAAAGAAGTTGTCCCCTCTTCTCTGGGAACCCGCCGCCGCATATGTCGAAAAAGAGGGAGCGGGGAAGGAAGAACAACCATTTTACTTTGGCACATGAGGTGGCGGGTTTGGCTAGGTAACATAATGGAAATGTATCGGACTGCAAATCCTGGAATGACGGTTCGACCCCGTCCTTGGCCTCGAGGAGTGGTGAGCAGCACGGAACTTGAATCAATCTTTTGGCATATAATATAGGGGGCTAGAAATCCACAGACAACATTCTGGAACTTCCAAACCAAAGAAATGCAACAGGAAATGAAATGTTACGCTTCAATAGAATGAATTCGGTAGTATTCTACCCTATGGTAGATCTAAGGTCCTGTGCCACTTGAACTCAAATCTATCTTACCTTCAATCCATCGTTGTCCAGCCAAGCCAGCCCATAACAAAATGTTAGACCGGCTGACACAACCGAATTGATTGAGGAAAAGGAAAGCCCAGCGACCAAGCACTCCCGCCCCCAAAAGCGGAGACCGAAGAACCGCCAGGTTGTCGAGGACACGTCTGAAGAGGAGGCCGGCGGCCTCTTAGTTTACCACCCTACCCACTAATGGACTATGAGGGGGGAAGGTGAACGGGAACCGACCGAAAACCCGAACCGCTTGACCCCTTCATACTCGATTCATTAGAGTTGGGGATGGATGGAACCAATCAGAAGTGAAAATCGCGCAAGCGAAGCCGGGAAACGGACCGCAGCGCAACAACTAGGACTCGTGTCGGAGGACTTTTGAGCGTGAGCTACCACTCATGCAGCGACAAGGACCCGCAACTCTCGAAGGGGCCACCAACCACCCGAATCACTGTAGCAAACCCTCCCTTTACTTTACTCAATGGATAGCGCTTATTCTCTTTCAATCAACAAAATGAGAAATGGGGGAGAAAGAAAAGAAAGAGGTCTTTATTGAAGAGGCTTTGCACCCGGAATAGGACTAATGCAGATCCAGAAGAATGGGTCTGGGCTTTCGAAAAGATGAATATGCAAAGGGTAAGGTAAAGAGAAAGTCTTTTGAACAACCAACCTGACATAAGGATTCTAGCTCGCCCACTTAGAGCAGATGGAGATTCTCGGACGGGGAAAAGCGGCACTCGACATCTATTAAACAAGACCAAGAACAAAGCCATACCATGCCCTCGGGAGAAACTAGTGATGATTGCCATGAATGCAGCCCTCGAGGACGTGTACAAGAAGGTCTTTGCCGATTCGTATCAACATGGTGCACCTCAGAGGAGCGTGAAAAGGCCGTGGAGACTTTGACCGAATGAATAGGGATCAATTGATAGACATTTTTTTTGAGGAAGAGAATCCAGGATGAACGCTTTTTTCATTCGCTATGCGCTGACTGGATGCGTACTCGCGTGATCAATCGATGGACGGGGGAATTGCGTGAATGACGAGACCGGCCTAACCTAAAGTGGGTCCTCCCCCCCTTGATGGCGAATCTTGATTGACTGACACTAGGAACCGATTCGGAGAAAGAAGAAGCATGGCATGAGATAGGCGGCGGAAGAATTTCCGATAGCGAATTACTTGACTCGATGGATGGAGGTAGAGCCCTCCAACTCAAGCACGAAATCAATGTTGAGTCAACAA